TCCTCTGCTCTACCAACTGAGCTATCCCGGCCATTACCGATATATCATTTTCATTGTACTAATGGTGACATAAGGATTTTCAGTCCGCTGCTCGACCAAGTGAGCTATGCCGACCATTACCGAAGTATCATTCTCATTTTACTAGATGACTTAGGTCTATGTCAACTAAAATAAACTCAAAAATAGTAAATTAAAAAAGTTTTGGACCGGGAATTTCTTTGATCTTCTAAATAAAAGAAGACTTTCTAAGTTTGAAAATGAAAAATGATATAGATTATAATTCAAATCGATATTTCTTTCTCATTTGTACGCATATGATATATCCTACAAGACTTGTATCTAATCAGAAACTAAATTGTAGTTTGTAAAAGCGTAGGATGAATAAAAAAAATACTGAATTCTTGAATAACTAAAAAAAGGTAAGGTGTCAAACGGACTCTCTCTTTTGGGGAGTAGAGTTGGGGATAGAGGGACTTGAACCCTCACGATTTTAAAAGTCAACGGATTTTCATCTTACTATAAATTTCATTGTTGTCAGTATTGACATGTAGAATGGGACTCTATCTTTATTCTCGTCCAATTAATAAGTTCCACCAAGGATCTATCAGACTATGAAGTGAATCATTTGATCACTGAATAGTTGATTTTTTCTTAAACTTCGAATTGATTCACAACATTCCTATTTTGTTTATAAAAAAATAGAAATCGAGATTCAGGTCGTTATTTTTGAGATCTTTTGTGTTACCTATATTGTCTAAATATAGGTTTTTCTCCTTCATCCTTTTTGATTTGAAGTTTCGATCGAAGGATTCCTTTATCAACACAATATCAACCCAAGGTAGTGAACTCCATTTGTTAGAACAGCTTCCATTGAGTCTCTGCACCTATCCCTTTTTTCTCGTTTTCTAAACTCCGGTTTGTTCGCGTAAACCAGGATTTGGCTCAGGATTGCCCATTGTTAATTCCAGGGTTTCTCTGAATTTGAAAGTTATCACTTAGTAGGTTTCCATACCAAGGCTCAATCCAATTAAGTCCGTAGCGTCTACCGATTCCGCCATATCCCCTTTTTATTAGAATCTCATGATGATGTCTTTCCACTTTTTCTTATGCCGAAACCTTGGAATTCATTACACATAGATACTTATTTTATTTCTTTGGTATCTTCTTTCATTTTTTTGAGCCCCATCCATATTTATTTAGTCTAATCAACAAAGATTATATCATCTTTGTATTTGCAATTCAATATGGTTCTATATTACATAACATATATATGTTATGCCTTTTCTCATCTTTGTCTTAAATTTTTAGAAATAGTCGAACGGTCAATTCTTTTTTTTTTGAACTTTCATGAAAAGAAATTTATGATTATTATTGAAACTTAGAATTCTACAATGTGCAATGGAAAAAGATTATATATAAGTCTACTTCATAGATTTGAAATTCGAATAATTATAAAAAATCAAAAATTCTATTCGAATATTAATTCTATAATATTATAAATAAACTAAAAAGAAAAAAAAAAGTATAAAATAATAATAATAGCAGGAGGTTAGAACAAAAAAACAAGAATTTTAAATCAGATATCATTTAACTTAAAAAAAAAAGATTTTTGATCTAATTAAGATTTTCTTATTTAGAAACTAATGAAATCAAAATTAGAAAGTCGATATACTGCTATATTCTATTAATTAAGGTTATGTTTTATTTAATGAATGATAATGACTATTTATTTGAGCTATATTCTGTTCTAGAATATATAGAATATTATTCATTCTAAATAGATAAGGAAAAATATGAATAGAATAGTTACTTGATACGATCTAGTAGTTTAGTTAATTTGTATGCATGCGCTATTTGATTTGAGCCCGCTTAGCTCAGAGGTTAGAGCATCGCATTTGTAATGCGATGGTCATCGGTTCGATTCCGATAGCCGGCTTTTCCATTTTTTTCGTTTTTTTACAGGATTTTTAAAGTACATTAAAAATCAAAGAAGATTGAAAAGACTTCTTGCACCTTTTTCTAAGAGTTGCCACTCCATATTATGTCATATAAACGTCCATATAGGAATATATATTGGGTAAAAGAGTTAGATCTTTGCAAAATAAATCAAGAAAATAAAGGAATTTTTTTTTGATTTATTTGATTTATATATATTGTATATACAATAAAAAAAATTGGTATATTGAGAGAATATATCTTCTTACTCTTTGTATTCCAATAGTTTATTGGAGTGGATTTCACGTCATTTATCATTATCATTTAGTTCAGTTTTAATTTTGTTTAGTTTTGTACAATTTCAATAAAAAAAGGAGTCTTTATGTCACGTTACCGAGGGCCTCGTTTTAAAAAAATACGCCGTCTGGGGGCTTTACCGGGACTAACTAGTAAAAGGCCTAAGGCAGGAAGCGATCTTAGAAACCAATCACGCTCCGGAAAAAAATCTCAATATCGTATTCGTTTAGAAGAAAAACAAAAATTGCGTTTTCATTATGGTCTTACAGAACGACAATTACTTAAATATGTTCGTATTGCCGGAAAAGCCAAGGGGTCAACAGGTCAAGTTTTACTACAATTACTTGAAATGCGTTTGGATAACATCCTTTTTCGATTGGGTATGGCTTTGACTATTCCTCAAGCACGCCAATTAGTTAACCATGGACATATTTTAGTTAATGGTCGTATAGTTGATATACCAAGTTATCGCTGCAAACCCCGAGATATTATTACAGTGAAGGACGAACAAAACTCTAGAACTTTGGTTCAAAATCTTCTTGATTCGTCTGCCCCTGAGGAATTGCCAAATCATCTTACTCTTCACACATTCCAATATGAAGGGTTAGTCAATCAAATAATAGATAGGAAATGCGTCGGTTTGAAAATAAATGAATTGCTTGTCGTAGAATATTACTCTCGACAGACTTAATAAACCTAACTTAAGTAAAAAAAATAACTAAAACTAAGAGTTCGGCCAACTCCCCTTTGCCCTCTTTTTTGATTAAACATAAAAAGGCACGAGGGAAAGGATTTTGTTGGGGAATCTTTTTCCTATTCATGATATCAGAGATTGGTAGAGAGATTTGGATCCCTTGTTTGCTATTTTCGATATCAAAGAAATTAGGAATCGAGAATCTATTTCAAAATCAAAACAAGGTAGATTTTATATCGATTCTTTTTTATTTGATTTGATACATTGTGGTCAATCACGTAAGATTGGTGAATTAGTTGAAAGTAGGGAAAGAGAGGGATTCGAACCCTCGGTAAACAAAAGTCTACATAACAGTTCCAATGTTACGCCTTCAACCACTCGGCCATCTCTCCGACATCAGGATTATGACTGAGTACCTGGGTGAATAGCGAGTTATTCATCGTTTTTTAGATTATGGTTATATAGATACCTTTTTTGACCGGAAAATTTGGAAGTAGATAGAAGGTTTTTTTTTAATGAATCCGCTTTTATGTTAGTTCGTACTATACAATTCCTTTGTTTGTGAGAAAATTTTCTCACAAAAGAAAAGGTAAAGGAAATAAAAAGAGTTATACAATGGATTACTACCTATGCCAAGATCGCGTATAAATGGAAATTTTATTGATAAAACCTTTACAATTGTAGCCGATATCTTATTACGAGTCATTCCGACAACTTCCGGAGAAAAAGAGGCATTTACTTATTACAGAGATGGTGCGATTTGATTATCATTATTTTTTTTATTTCTCGCTGATTTGGATATAGAAAGAAAAACGAGTATTGAAAAAAATCTACGCTTTTGAAGGTGAAGTTTATAATATAAAAAAGCAATCCCTTCTGTCATGTATCCACGATTAATGCAGCCTTAGATGCTTCAATTGTGAATTCTAGTATTGAGCAAAAGGTTTTTTACCTATGGTTCCCGTATTACAGATCAATCCTACTACACTAATACAATATACGAATAGGAGGCATAGGGGAAGAAGCACTACGCCGAGAAATCAACAACACCAAAACTTTCTTCAAAATGATTCCCTTTCTTCTTCGTCTTTGGGATTGGGACTAATTAAAATGGTTGGAACAATAAACATCCATCTCGTTCGTACTTTGGATACCCGTATAACCATTGAAGACTGTTGAAGTGACTAATTCCTGGAAATTTAGGGGCGTTGAGAACAAAGAAATTTTTAGAGTTTCCTTTTTTATTTTTATCTAGCATGAACCCACTTGGTAGTAAGAAAAGATCTTTTGCAAGAAGGTTGGCTAGGGATTTCTTGTAAAAACATTAGCCCCGCTTAGTTCATAATGACATCACATTTTTCCATATATTATTTTCATTATGCACCTAAAGGAGGAGCCGTATGAGATGAAAATCTCACATACGGTTCTGAAACGGAGAATTCGTTAAAGCGAATGACGACCGTAACGGATGTCGGCTCAATCTGAAGGAAATTATGCGGAAGCATTACAGAATTATTATGAAGCTATGCGACTAGAAATTGACCCCTATGATCGAAGTTATATACTCTATAATATAGGCCTTATCCACACAAGTAATGGGGAACATACCAAAGCTTTAGAATATTATTTTCGGGCATTAGAACGAAACCCCTTTTTACCACAAGCTTTTAATAATATGGCTGTGATCTGTCATTACGTGCGACTATCTCCACTATAGAAAAAAGAACGAACAAGCTAGTCAATGAAATACTAGAAACACAAAAAAAGGGCTTTCTACATAAGCATCGTCCAAAACGATTTTTTATCAGCTGTAGCAAATAAATAAACTTCATAGATCGAAATATGAAGTGAAGACTAGATATGCCTAAATACTTTCTTTTCTATGGATAAAAAAAGATTTAATTGATAGAGGAAGCACCGTAAAGATCAATTGGAAAGGTTTTGGACCGATACAACAAGAGCTGTTTATTTATATCATAATATGAGATAAATCTTAGGAATTTACTTATGTAATAGAGTGGATCCCCTAAGGTATTGAGCAGCGGTGTAGCATCAGATCCTAAAGACAGTAAGT